TGGAACTAAAAAGGGGACCCGGCTAGGTACTGACCAGGCCAGGCCATCAGAATAAGAAGGGCCCTTCGAACGAAATCAACACAAAGATACCTTCTTTTTTTTTCTTTTTATTTAGAATTTATAGGCTCGTTCGAGCCCTTCCTTTATCTATAAAATATCTAAATATAAAATATCTAAAAGAAATTCCTGATTTCTATATCTCTATAGAATAGAAGAATAATAGAGAAAGAAGAGAAAGGAAGACTCCTTACATTATGTGTAATGTAGTAATTCTCTTTTTCAATTGGGAGAGGAGAGATGGCTGAGTGGACTAAAGCGTCGGATTGCTAATCCGTTGTACGAGTTATTCGTACCGAGGGTTCGAATCCCTCTCTTTCCGTTTCCGGTGATGACTTGATTTTTTTATTTTCATTTTCCATTTTTCAAATTTTAGTTAAACGTGTGGAATAGATAAAATCCTAAGAAAAATGGAAAATGAACCAAGGAAAAATCCTTTGGATTTTATTCTTCACGTTGTCCGGGATTACGTCCTGGATCATTAGATAGGAATCCAAAGATGAAGAGAGAAACAAAAAATATCACTACGGTATAAACGAAGAGTTTCAGAGTAAGCATTACACAATCTCCAAGATAAGATGATTAAAAAAAAAATAAATAAAGAGAATAGATCTTCCATTTTTCTACCACATATCCCATTTTGACACCAAAAAATGAGGTTTTTCTAGAAATAGAAATAAATTGTCAGAAATTCATTTGGAGTAAGAGTTTTTCATTAACAAAAATTTATTTCATATCCAAATTCGATATTGTGGGAGACCCTAATATAATAGGGTCCTAATATAATAGGGTTTAGGGTCTTTCACTGGAAAAAGGGTCAGTCAAAAAAGGAGGAAATGGGCTAAGCCGGATTTAGGGCGACTATCCAAGAATTTCAATGTGTGAATCGAGGGTTCAGACTCTAAAACTTATCTAATTTTATCAATTGTTAGAATTCTGTTAGAATTCTTTCTCGAAGAAATCATGAATTTTATAGGATATTTATTAAGGATCTCATCGAAAACTGACAGCAGCTTGCCAAACAAAGGCTAAGAGAAAAAAAAACAAAGGTATGACTGGCATAACATCTACGATTGGATTCAAAAAAGCATAGGCTTCGGGCAATTTGCCGAAGAAAAAACTACTCGAATAAAGGGCAGAATTAAGACAAATACAGATCAAACTAAAGATATTAAGCATAACAGACATTTTGTTCTTGGAGATAATTGCATTTTGATTGAATTTTTAATATAAGGAAAAATAAAGTAAGTAAGGTATACAAAAAATCCTTCTTTCTTTTTTTTTTGAACCCACCCAATCAAAAATCCTCCAATTCTCAAAAGAGAATAGAAGAAATCATACTTTCATACAATATCTTAATTGAATTATATGTAATGATCAATAAATTGAGTTGAATTCTATATCTATATGGATCAAAATCCTAAGAATAATCTATTCTATAGATATTTGGGATGGAGTTGACAAACAACCAATACCAATATTATACTTTCTTAGTGTAGATTAGAAAACTTTCTTAATGTAGATTAGAAATCGAAATGGGGCGTGGCCAAGTGGTAAGGCACCGGGTTTTGGTCCCGCTATTCGAAGGTTCGAATCCTTCCGTCCCAGAGCCATATCCTTTTGAATAAAGATTGGTTTCTTAAACAACGTTCTCTAATGTTAGATAGAATGTGATCCTTTATTTATCTTATATGAATCATATCTTTTTCATAAACTGAACAGAATTGAGTTCAAATGACACGCAGCTGGACCTGAATCCTTTTTTTCTCAGGTAATATGAGAACATGGAGTTTGAATTCAAAAAGGTTGGGTGGGCTTTTCATCATATGCTCATTTCCTTTGATATTTAGGGAGGTTAGTTACTTAGAAAAACCATACTTTAGTTATTTGAATTTTCAATGATGGATGTATTTTGAATCGAGATGCAAAAGAATCTATATTCCCTATTTCTTTTTTTTATCCCGTAAATGTAGAAGTCTAATTACTAATTAGATTTTTCTCGAGATCTCGGAATTCGAAACAAGAGCGAATTCTTGGTACTAATTAAATTCAATCAATAGTACTAAGTCTCTTAGTAGGTTAGACTAAAGCTTGACTCAATTTGGACTTATTCTTTGTCTTTGTAACTAGACAAGTCATTTCCCATCCCGGATCAGGATTCCTTTTTTTATTTATGCTCTATCATTCCCATAGACAGAATAGAAAGAATAGTAAAGAATAGGGGAGTGGATAGGAGCTAATCAGTATTAATTTAAATATCTCTGTCTCTCCAAATCTCATTAAAAAATAATCAAATAACATGTATATGTTATTTATATATGTATATGTTATATATGTTATGGAATCGATATATTTTCTTTGAATCTCATTTTATTATTTTTTTAGGTATTTTATTTTTTTTGTTTGGCTATAATGAAGAATTGTAAATCTATGTAACGATTGGATTGAGGCAGGAGTGATTTATCCTATCCCTTTTATTTTATTCACTTTATGATTTTATAACAAGATTGATTATTGAAATCTTATTCAACCCATGTTATGTTAAACAAAATACATATAAAATGAGGAAATGTTTAGCTTATATGTGTGTATCCTTCTATATTCCATGACAAAAGTCTTTCGGTTTTTTAAAAAAAGGTTTGGGATCCCTTAAATTAGTTAAACTTCAATTGGTTAAATTATTCAATTAGTTAAATTAAGTATTATAGAATATCTATAACAGTGACAATTGTTCAGTCTATCTGATAGATACGCAAACCCCTATCTATTTTTTCGATTTTGATTTTCGCAATCAGATGAAAAGAATAAAGATTCAAATCTTCCCTTACATCCGTTTTTTATCCATCTCATGAAAAAAAAATGGGATTTCTTTCTTCTTTTATGTAATCTATTTATCTATTTGAAATCAGGAATGGGTCAATTCAAAAAAAAAAGACTTATCTTTCCTAAGATGATTAAATGTGATCCTTACTATTTTTCTTCAAATCAACTAATGTTGAATCTTTGGTACTCAAAAAGTAGGAAATAGGTCAATCTATCCTATTGAGTCACTTGAAGTTGCAGACTCAAAAAGAACTTATTTATTCGTTTATCTATTTCTTGAACATATATGTTCAAGATAGTGTCTTGCTAAGACTTTTCTTCAGAAAAATCTTTACACATATTCACATATCCTATATAATCCAATAATCCACATATCCTATATAGAAATGGATCCTTAGAAATAGAATAGAAGAAAAAGTATAGATTACGATGTCTATGTACAACTGAACCAATGACTATTCATGATTCAATGATTGAATCAATTTTATACCGGTTCCAAATTAGAGGAATACCATGATAAAACTTCGTTTGAAACGCTGTGGTAGAAAGCAACGTGCGACTTGGTGGATGGATCTGTTGTGGTTTATTATAGCCGCTATTGTGTATATAATTAACTTAAGTTATTAAGTTAAGTTTACGTCTCTTTATACATACCGATTTTCTGTTTCAGGTTCTTATAATTAGATATAGTTCTTATAATTAGATATAAGATTGACGGTCCTCTTTCCTCGACATCGCTTGCTCTGTTTTTCGCGAACCCTTTTCTTTTGTTTCCTAGTCTTGGGTTGTAAATAGTCCACGATGGAGCTCGAGTAGAAAGGATTAATTCATTTCTCGGGGGCAAGGATCTAGGGTTAATGTCAATCAATAAATTGGGACAACTTCGTAAATATATCTTCGATATAGAAATGGAAAGGATCCAAGGTGTATCACGCGGGAATCAACTGTCCGTAGGATTTTTTGATAGAAAGAAATCACAACACAAAAAGGGTATGTTGCTGCCATTTTGAAAGGATTAAGAAGCACCGAAGTAATGTCTAAACCCAATGATTTAAAACAAAGATAAAGGATCCCAGAACAAGAAAACACCATTTTAATTGTCTCGAAAGTCTCAATAACCGGATCAGACTGAAGAATCAAAATCTAATTTTAAACGAGACAAACAAAAGGGGGTAAAGACCACTCAATAAATGAAATTGATTAAAGGTTTTTCCTTTAAGCTATTTGAGAGTTATCCAACTTGAGTTATGAGTACGAATGGTTTCTTTTTGATTTTCAAGAAGGAAGAAGAATAAAAAGACTTAAATCATAGTCTAATTTATTTTCTAGGCTCATTTGTCATTTATTAGAATTCCATACATAGACAAAACTTCGAATCAAATCATTTTTTCTCGAGCCGTATGAGGAGAAAACTTCCTATACGTTTCTAGGGGGGGTATTGTTCATCTACATCTATCCCAATGAGCCGTCTATCAAATCGTTGCAATTGATGTTCGATCCCGAAGAGAAGGAAAAGCTCTTCGAAAGGTGGGTTTTTATGATCCAATAAAGAATCAAACTTATTTAAACGTTCCTGCTATTCTATATTTCCTTGAAAAAGGTGCTCAACCTACAGGAACTGTTCAGGATATTTTAAAGAAGGCGGAAATTTTTAAGGAACTTCGACCTAATCAAAAGAAATTCAATTAAAGAAATAGCAAGGGGGGGTAGTGATTTGTATATAACTTTGTAGAATTTTTCTCTACTATCTTTCCCCCTTCATCCTGATCCTGCTTTATTCGTATCTATTTCTCATTGCTTTTGTCGAATTCCACGGTCAATAAAAGCAAAACCTTAGTTTATTTATCAGTTTATTGATCATATAAATCTCAAATTCGTACATTTTATTTCTTTCAATTATGCGGTTTTCGTTGGAATTTGACTAACCAACAAGGAATCCAGTTTGCTTATTCCACTTAGATTGATGGAATAGATTCAAAATCCGATATTTTTTTTCCATTGTATTTTTTTCTCAACTTTTATATTGACAACAGTGTATCGAACAAATAGAATTATATTGACAACAGTGTATCCAACAAATAGAATTCAGTGAAGTGGATCTATTTATTTCCGACCCATAG